CATATTCCGAATTCAACGGTTTCAATAAACTCCCTACAGTAGTTCGTCTTGGCCCAGATCTAGAACTACCTTCAACGGTTTGTGTAGCCATAAATCCTATTGCATTGGTTGAGATCTGTTGACTTTGTATACTATTCCGTTATAAATAAACGATCTTATTGTAGCATAGATCCGTCGTGGTCTTGAAATTATCTAATAATGGAAACAGCAACCCTAGTCGCCATCTCTATATCTGGTTCACTTGTAAGCTTTACTGGGTACGCCTTATATACCGCTTTTGGGCAACCCTCTCAACAACTAAGAGATCCGTTCGAGGAACACGGGGACTAGCTGAAATAATGAACCTCCCATATTGTATTGGGAGGCTCATTACTTCAATTGAGATAATGAAAAATCATTTCATCTTTTTAGTCGTAATCCTAGGTGGGTCTCGAAAAAAGATAGCGAAAAAAATTATCCCTAGAGTCGAGACTAAAAGGAATGTATAAACCAATGCTTCCATAGATTCGATCGTGGTTTCCAATTATAGCTTCCGCACCTGTTCATTTGGGATCATTTCCCAGATAAAGTAAAGAAGGGGCAAGAGTCAAAGAAAAGACGATGATAAAAATCAAGATTTCTACGGTACCCTAACCCTAAAGAAAAAAAAAAAAGAAAATAGAGGCAAAAGACACCAGAGCAGCCTTGTATCAGACTACTTGTCTCCTTGTAGTTGGATCTCCAAGTTTTTGGAATGTTCCAAATTCCACTTGAGCATCCAAATCAGGGTCAATACCGGCAAAAACATCTCTGAACAAGGTTCTAGCCCCGTGCCAAATGTGTCCGAAAAAGAAGAGCAAAGCAAACGTAGCATGTCCAAAAGTGAACCAACCCCTTGGACTGCTACGAAAAACACCATCGGATTTCAAAGTAGCACGATCTAATTCAAAAATTTCGCCCAATTGGGCACGTCTAGCATATTTTTTCACAGTAGCAGGATCGCTATAACTGATCCCATTGAGTTCGCCACCATAGAACTCAACAGTTACACCTACTTGTTCGACACTATACTTTGATTCTGCCCTTCTGAAAGGAACATCGGCTCTCACAATTCCGTCTCCGTCTACCAAAACCACCGGAAATGTTTCAAAAAAAGTAGGCATACGGCGTACAAAAAGCTCACGCCCTTCTTTATCTCTAAAGATGGGATGTCCTAACCATCCAACAGCTATTCCATCCCCATTGTCCATTGAGCCTGCTCTGAATAATCCTCCCTTCGCCGGATTATTACCGATGTAATCATAAAAAGCTAATTTTTCGGGAATTTTAGACCAAGCTTCCGACAAACTCAGATTTTCGGCTAGTCCGGCGCCAACTCTTCGATATATTTCTTGCTGGAAGTATCCCTGATCCCACTGATAACGAGTGGGACCAAATAATTCGATGGGAGTAGTTGCTGAACCATACCACATAGTTCCAGCAACAACGAAAGCTGCAAAAAAGACAGCAGCGATACTACTGGAAAGGACAGTTTCAATATTGCCCATACGTAATCCTTTGTATAAACGTTGGGGCGGTCGGACACTAAGATGGAATAGGCCCGCTAATATGCCCAATGTCCCCGCTGCAATATGATGAGAGGCTATTCCGCCCGGAACAAAAGGATCAAAACCTTCCGCACCCCATGCTGGATTTACAGATTGTACTTTTCCGGTTAGACCATAAGGATCGGACACCCATATTCCGGGACCATACAAGCCTGTTACATGAAATGCGCCAAACCCAAAGCAAGCCACCCCTGAAAGAAATAAATGAATTCCAAAGATCTTGGGCAAATCCAAAGAGGGTTTTCCCGTACGCTCATCACAGAATATTTCTAGGTCCCAATACACCCAATGCCAGATGGCTGCTAAAAAGCACAAGCCAGAAAACACAATATGTGCCCCAGCCACACCTTCGTAACTCCAAATACCTGGATTCGTTATAGTTCCTCCTGTGATACTCCAACCACCCCATGAATTGGTTATCCCTAAACGAGTCATGAAGGGTATAACGAACATACCTTGTCTCCACATTGGATCAAGAACAGGGTCAGAGGGATCAAAAACTGCTAATTCGTATAGAGCCATCGAACCGGCCCAACCAGCAACTAGAGCTGTATGCATTATATGGACAGAAAGCAACCGACCGGGATCATTCAATACGACGGTATGAACACGATACCAAGGCAAACCCATGGAAATACCCCTTTTTATCAAAGAAAAAATAGACACTATGTAATTTTATCGCATTGGAAAAGACTTATGATATGGATACCTTACCCCTTCAGTGGATTATCTCAAAGCAAGGGTTAATATTTATTCCCCTCCATTGGGAATAATTGAATGAACAATTCTGTTCGTAGGAACAAAGAGAAGCAAATCTATTCTATACTCGATAAGTACCAATACGCAATGGGGGATTGGACCCATTTTTGTGAACGAATGCATAGATACTTGTTCATCATTTGAACGGCCCTTTTGTAAGAATTTTCCTTTATTCCGTCTTCCTCCACAAGAACTTTCCAACCTATGAAAAAAATATGATAAAGGGCAATATTATGAAGACAATAAACCCATTCTTACGTTTCCACATCAAAGTGAAGTATAGTACTTAATTTTTCTTTAATTTAATGCCCCTTGGTGTTCCAAAAGTACCTTTTCGGAGTCCTGGAGAGGAAGATGCAGTTTGGGTTGACGTATAGTGCGACTTGTCAGACATATTGGGTCATATGGGATTTCCCCGTTTTCTCCCCCGATCGAGATATCCTCTGTTTCACCCAAGAAGGATTGAACCATCAATAATTCAATTCGGAGCGTGAAGTGCAATTAAATTAGATCAATTTATTTGTTGGTTGGGGGATCAAATATTATCCATTAGAATAATTTATGGTTGGCTTGGACCAATAAAATGAAGTATCCAGGCTCCGTTCAGAAAATACCAAATTGGTAATCTATGTATGATTACCACTCGTATCATAAATGATCCCTATTTCTTATTTATACCATATGAGTGATCTCAAACTACCAATCAATGGAGAATGGAGTAAGTAATATGATGAAGACGCCGAATATTTTGCGGAAGGCATGAAGAAAGAATTGAAAAGAAGAAGTCGTAGCAAAAAGAAGTGGTACTGGGATCATTTGTCCTATATGTGCAAATAGAATTCGGGCAGATCTTTACCCGGAGTAGAGCATAAACCTAAAAGAATTGAAGAGGCCCATTCAGGAACAAGAAAATTACATCGCGATTTGGATCTCGATGAAACAATACATCAATGAGAGGTTAGTTCTATAAGTTCAATGAATTCTTTTTTATAGGAAGCACGTTAAAACACCTCTTTCTTGAAAAATGGAAAAAAAAAGAGTCCCTTCCTTAAGAAAAAAAGAAAAAGCGTGCTACAAAAAAAGAAAGAGGGCTGGAATCGACACATTGATTCTTTTTTTTTTTTTTTTCGTTTTTCGCAATTTTGATTTTTTTTTTGAACCGTATGCATCTAAAGGTGCGTGTGCGGTTCCTAAGGGATACAATTTTGTCCTAATCAACCGACTTCATCGAGAAAGATTACTTTTTTTAGGACAAGAGGTTGATAATGAGATCTCGAATCAACTTGTTGGTCTCATGATATATCTCAGTATAGAGGATGAGACCAAGGATCTTTATTTGTTTATAAACTCTCCCGGCGGATGGGTAATACCAGGAATAGCTATTTATGATATTATGCAATTTGTGCCACCCGATGTACATACAATATGCATGGGATTAGCCGCTTCAATGGGATCTTTGATCCTGGTCGGAGGAGAAATTACCAAACGTCTAGCATTCCCTCACGCTTGGCGCCAATGAGTTTTTTTATTCGAGACAAAAAAGAAGACTATGCCTTCGCTATATGAAATATGAATATTAAGTAATAATAGCATGGCACTTCGAATTCGATATGAGCAAACCATTATTGTTTTTTTCATAACATGAGATTATGTATCGAGATAGTAGTATGAAAGAAAGGTTATTTTCGATTTGATCTTATGTATCGGGGGTCCATTTCAGCGTCACAAACCTTTTTTGCTTCCAGAAGCCTCTTTCCAATATTTATGTTATGAAAGAGGAAAATAAAAAAAGATCATTTTTCCTTATTTTATTTGATCGGATCAGAAAGAAACTTTGGGATTGCTGAATCACAGACAAGAGAAATATATAAAGCAACGGAACCATCATAGTATTTTTTTGACGTCTCCGAAAGGAAGGATGGTAAATGGATCATTAAATGATCTGGGTCTGATGGATTCTATTTGTCTCTTTCTTCGATGGAAGGGAAAAGGAAATTCCATTGCGGAGCCGTATGCATAAAAGATGCCTGTACGGTTGTTCAATTCTAATTCTATCTTTTTCTTGTTATTCTTTATCCTTTCCCTTCGCCCGATCATGCGAGATAGAGGAACCGCTCATTATGTTATATCATCAGGGTTATGATCCACCAACCTGCTAGTTCTTTTTATGAGGCACCCACAGGAGAATTTATCCTGGAAGCGGAAGAACTACTGAAACTCCGCGAAACCCTCACAAGGGTTTATGTACAAAGAACGGGCAACCCTATATGGGCTGTTTCCGAAGACATGGAAAGGGATGTTTTTATGTCAGCAACAGAAGCCCAAGCTCATGGCATTGTTGATACTGTCGCAGTCGAAAATATCGGAGATTTCGCATAAATCCGCGATGTAATTTCGAACCATAATTCGAATGAGCCGTGATTTGAGATTTTATCTTCTTCACCTGGTAAAATATTAAATGGAAATAATTCATAATCATCCGGTTAGGATCGATCTAAACCAGCCCATTCTGTATACGATTCAGTATGCCAACTATTAAACAACTTATTAGAAACACAAGACAGCCAATCAGAAATGTCACGAAATCCCCTGCTCTTCGAGGATGTCCTCAGCGTCGAGGAACATGTACTAGGGTGTATGTGCGACTCGTTCAGATCCTGAGCTAGAACAAATAAGAGATTTTTCCAGTATCAATGACCAGTACCAATGGGTAGGATAGAATGGAAGAACTCCATTCACTATCTAAAAATAAAGATCTATCATATACCCTATCCTCTATTGTGTATGGAATTTATGGTTTCCATTGGTGCAAATCCAATCACCTCGATTTGAGATGAAAAGCAATTCCCCATTGGTAGCAAATGGTTATCCATTAAGCGGGGAAATAGTATTTAAAAAGCAGAAAGATTCTGCTCCTACTCTTGCAAAAACGGACTAACAGGGTTAGCTACCTAGCCAACCTTCATAATTAAATGCCGTCACTGTATGGATAGATCTTATTGTGAAAAGACCTATTACTGGATAATTCATGGGTAGAGCCAAAAAGTGTGAACTGTACAAGTTACCAATAACATTGATTAAATGAGGGAAGGGCTCCGGTGTATAGAGAGGACCTCACCGTTTAAGAAGTAATCATAGAAACGATGGAAGCCACTATTTCTTTATTTCTCCATTTATTTACTATTACTATTTATTTTATTTTATACCTAATATCGGTACAATTTCTTATTCCGAGGTGAAATGCCTGGAAGAAATAAAAAATCGTGGTTGGGAAGGTCATAGTAGCAAAAGCCATTGGAATTTTTATTTTATACATCGGAAGAATCCGTTTTGTTTTTAATAAACTAGGGAGGGGAAAAGAATGACTGAAAGAAAAGAAATCAATTAGTTATTCATCAAAGTTTAATTTGATTCAATGACCAGAGTTAAGCGAGGATATATAGCTCGGAGACGTCGAACAAAAATTTGTTTATTTGCATCAACCTTTCGAGGGGCTCATTCAAGACTTACTCGAACTACTACTCAACAGAAAATGAGAGCTTTGGTTTCCACTCATCGGGATAGAGGCAGGCAAAAGAGAGATTTTCGTCGTTTGTGGATCACTCGGATAAATGCAGTAACGCGCGAAAACGGGGTATCCTATAGTTATAGTCGATTAATACACGATCTGTACAAGAGGCAGTTGCTTCTTAATCGTAAAATACTTGCACAAATAGCTATATCAAATAGGAATTGTATTTACATGATTTCCAATGAGATCCGCAGATAAGGAGACTGGAACGAATTCACCGAAATGATTTAAATGGAGTTCCCCGGAGAATGAACTCCGGGAAGGTAGAGTAGAAATTAATATGATAAATAATAGGAATGAACGAACACGTTTCAAAAAAAAAAAAAAAAGATTTTTTCTTCCCCCATTCATTCTTTTTTTTTTTCTTACGATGCGACAATCAAATCTCTCGGCTTTTTCGAACAAAACCTCAATCTGAGTTTGAGTTACAATTAGAGTTTTGACTTAATTGAATTGAGGAGTGGACCTATTTCTTTCTGGCTCTAGGACCAGTAGTTCTAGGGATCGACTCGGTTCTTTCAAATTGTTTCTCATTATTAAGAAAAGGTAACGAAGATAAAATACGAGCTTGTTTTATAGCAATAGTAATTAATCGTTGTTGTTTCAAGGTCAATCTATTCATGCGTCTAGATAATATTTTTCCTTGTTCACTAATAAATCGACTAATTAAACTCATATTTCTATAATCAATTTGATCCCCCGATCCAATTGGGGGCAAACGCCTACGAAAAGATCGCTTGGATTTACGAAAGGGTCGCTTGGATTTATCCATGGTTTATTCCTTATCTCTAAAATCCTATTTCTTCATTCATTTCGGTTTCGGATCCGACCGAAGGAATAATAGTACTTGATTTATTATATATGTAATTTCTTCCTCTTCCTTGGAAGAATGGCGCAGACATTCTGTTCGATTTATTTCTTGATCTCCCCGTGAATCGTATGCTTGTAACAATAAGGACAGAATTTTCTCAATTCCAATCGACTAGGTGTATTGTGTCGATTCTTTTGAGTAATATATCTGGAAAGGCCCCGCGATTCTTTATTGAAACCATTTCGGACACAACTGGTACATTCCAAAATAACTCTTACTCTGACATCTTTACCCTTGGCCATGAACCTCCTTTGGATTTTGGACTCACTCCCCTCTTCTATTTTTGATCTGAATCAAAGAAGAAAAAAGGAAAGAAAAATAAATAGAAGTTGCTAACTGCTAACTCGAAATCCAATTAGAAAAGATTTCGTTGGAATCAATAGAGTAATAAAATAATAAGTAATACAATTATTTCTAACTATCAATTATTCCTAATCCCAGTATTTCATTTACTATCTTGTATAATCTTGAACAACCTGCCCTAGGCCCACCATTTCTATTTCTGTTCTCCCTCTATTAATTCTATCCTGAACCCGAGTTTCGCTGAGGTTCAATCCACTTTTCTTCTTTCTCTTTCCTTCCTATCCTAAAGAACTGAAAAGGGGGCGGATTAGTCACAGAGAATTTGTTGTATCTCTAATATTCTTCACCCCTTCCCATGTCAATAACTAGAATGAAAAAAAGGGGAATGTCAACGCATCTGGGAATAAACG